AAAGAAGTTAATCGTAAATAAGAGGATTGTTTACGAATAAGCACTAATAAAATTTCGCACTCAAATACATAAGAATTATATAGGAACCAAAAGAATCTTTTATTTTCTTTCGAAAAAACATAAATAGATTTCTTCTGAGTAATGGAGAGATTATTCCAATTATGGTATTCGTGAAGAAAGAATTGCAATAAGTGTAAAAAGGGAACATCTTGAATCCCGCACTGAAGGATTTGAACCAAGATTTCCATATGGATAGGATGAGGTATTAGTATATCTAAAACATAATTTAAATACAATAATTTGTCCTCTAAAAAAGGAAAAATTGAATGAATTGATCGTAAATTATGATATTTTGGTATTTCTTTTTTTTCTAAATAAGATACTAATCGCAAGGAAAATGGAATTTCCAAAATAATTGCAAAACTTTCTGATATAATTTGAGAATAAAAATGAGAATAAAAAAAAATGTTGTGAGTGTGACCAATAAATAAATTTTGGTTAGAATAATTAACCGAAGAAATCAAAGGATTCTTTTGATAGATTCGAGTAATTAAACGTTTTACAAGTGATAAACTGGATTTATTATCATAACCAAAGACTTTTATGGGTTCATAAAAAATCAAACCATTTAAACCATGATCATGAGCAAGTGCATAAATATACTCCTGAAAGAGTAACGGATATAGGAAATATTGTTGCCAAGATCTACCTTTTTCTAAATATCCTTGTAATTCTTCCATTGACTTCAATTTCTACTTGAACCAGAAACAATAGGTATTTCTTGTATTATCAAATTATACATAGTGCAATACGGTCAGAACAGAGTATGTATCATGTATGAAAAAAAAAATATACCCCGGAAATACAGAGTCCAATGAACAGATCTTTTTCCTCTCCCCTTCTACTATCCAATAGGTTTATCTGCGTTCTATTAAATAAATTATCAGAGGATAAAAAATCTTTTATTTTTGCAACCCCATCGCTCTTTTGACTTTGGAAATTTTTTTTGTCAGTATACTGTTTCTTCTACACATTAGTTTCCAATCCATAATAGAAAATAGGTAGGATTTTTTTTCTTAAAAAAAAGAATCAAAGGTCCATTTACAGGAGACCCCTTCCCCACATCAGGCACTAAGTTATTTTTAACGTTTAATTAGATCGGGAAACTATTAAAATTAAGAATAAAAGCTCGTTGCTTTTTTTTTTTTACCAGAATTAGAGCCATAGAGCTCTATCCATTTATTCACTAGACCAAACTCTAACTGTGAATTTCTTAAAATAAAATAAAAATAAGAAAGAATATAATAAGAAATTAAAAAATGAAAATTCAATTCTATTTTTTCTTATTATTTTATTACGACATGCGGTTTTTTCCATCCATTACCTTTCAGGATCAGTCGTGGTCTTATAGACTCTACCAAAAGTCTGGACGAATTCGTTACTTCATTCAAATGTGTAAAAAACCATAATCGCACTTAAAAGCCGAGTACTCTACCATTGAGTTAGCAACCCAGATAAATATGTATATACAAGTGGAAAAAATAGAATTGAACTATACAACTACGTAAAAATATCGAATTTTTAATTCAAAAGAAATATAAAGGAAAGATTAGATGATCAATTAAACAAAATAGCAAAGTAAATTGGATTAAATTAAAGACAGATAAAAAAATGTAAAAATTTACATTAAAAGACCGCCCCACTTTTTTATAATTTTATAAAAAAATTTTTAATTTTCGTTAAAAAAATATATCTTATATAACAAATAGTAAATTTGGCAAACCCATAATTTGAATGAAGTAAAGGAAAAACCCATAAATAAATAAGGATCAAATAAACAGATCTATTTATCTACGATCGAATTATATTTGTTCGACACACCATTGTCAATATGAATAAATTATTGAGAAAAAAAATGAAATAAAAAAAAAATGAAATAAAATAAGGATTTGTGTTGGATTGGCACAACAATAAACATGGTAAATATAAAACATAATATAGAACAAGAAAAAAGAAATTGTGAGTAAATAATTACCACACAAATTTATACTAGTTACCTTTCTTTTTTCTAATTTTTTTATTTATTTTATGAATTCTTTTAAAAATTCTGCTTTTCTTAAAATATCATGAACAGTTCCTGTAGGTTGAGCACCTTTTTCAAGGAAATAACGAATAGCAGGAATGTTTAAATAAGTTTTATTTTTCATTGGATCATAAAAATCCACCTTTCGAAGATCTCTTCCTTCTCGTCGGGATTGAACATCAATTGCAACAATTTGATAGATCGCTCATTGGGATAGATATAGATAAATAACCCCCCCCTAGAAACGTATAAGAGGTTTTCTCCTCATACGGCTCGAGAAAAAATGATTCTTTCTGTTCTAATATTTCTGTATATAATGTAAAATATATAAAAAAATTTATGACTTAGACTATGATTTAAGTTTTTCTGTTCTTACTTACATAAAAAAAGAAAAAAAAAAAACAGAAATATCATTCGTACTCATAACTCAAGTTGGGTCATTCTGAAAAAGTCCGAAGGTAAATCCTTAGGTATTTCTTGAGTCGTCTCTAACCTCTTTTGTTTGTTTCGTCTCGAATCTTTTTTTAGTCTCCATCATTATACTAAAAATAAAATATTGAGACAATTGAAAATAGTGTTTCCTTGTTCCGGAATTCTTTCTCTTTACTTTTTAAAATCATTAGGTTTAGACATTCTATATATTTTTTATGTATGTATCTTCAAAACGGCAGCAACATACCTTTTGTTTTTTGTTATTTCCTTCTATTGAAAGAAAATATGAACGATTTTTTCCCTTGTAATATAAAAATGTTATTTATTTTATTTCAAACTTGTTGGGATTTGAATCCTGTAATTTAAAATTTTAATTTCTATATTGAGGATATACTTAACAAAGTAGTCTAATTTATTAATTGTTACTAACCCTAGATTCGTCCCCCCCCCGATAAATGAATCAATACGTTTTGCTCGAGCTCCATCATGTACTATTCCTATTTACCAACCCAATACAAATTGGGTTCCTAATAGGAACAGAACAAACTATGTCGATTCAAGAGCATCTTCATTCCTATAGAAAATGGCGGATGTAAGAATCCACAGTGAATTATGTCCTTCAAGTCGCACGTTGCTTTCTACCACATCGTTTTAAACGAAGTTTTACCATAACACTCCTCTCATTTTAAATTTTATTTTGAAACGGTATGAAATCGTCTTTATATGGAATCATGAAAAATCATTAGGTTTAGACATTCTATATATTTTTTATGTATGTATCTAGGGAAAGGTAAATAATTATCTGGAAAAAAGTCTTATATTATAAAGGATTTAAGTTATTTCGCCCCTCTATCCTATTCCTATGGGGTGAAAGAAATTTCTAAAAAAGAAAAAAGAAAAGTGAATCCATTTCCTTAAATCTAATTAAAATCTTCAACAGATCATTCGGGATGTTATGTTAAATTATGGAAAAAATTCTTCTCGAACAAATAAACTCTAAATCTAAAAAGAACAGCCCTATGGATTTTCCAATTCCGGAATAAAATCAGTTAAGCTATTCCAATAACTCGAAAAAGTCATAAGTTTCTCTATATTTATAATATAGATTTTTCAAATTTCTTCGAGTACCCGGGTTCATAAAAAAAAGAATTTTTGTTTTCATGAATATGAAATAGAAAAGGATCTCTTTTTCTCTTTCAATTCAGAATTCCATAATGAATCACATAATACGAGAATTCAGATTTCATGGAAAAAAGAGTTTTCCTAAGTAACTTACTTCAATATTACTATTAAAATAGTAGTCTCTTAATCATATACCCAAAAATTGTTTTGAATTTAGAATTCAATGAAATATCTTTATTTCTACCCGTACACTCAATCGCATTTGTGAAAAACGAAATGAAAAAGGTTTAATTTTTATAGAAAAATCAGAACAAAAGGTGACACTATATCCAAGATTAAAGAAAAAAATTTCCAAACTTAAAGAGAAATTTGTTAAAAAGAGAAGAATCTTTCCTTTCTCATGTAGACGCTCTGGGACGGAAGGATTCGAACCTCCGAATAACGGGACCAAAACCCGTTGCCTTACCACTTGGCCACGCCCCATTTCGATTTCGAATTTCTCTTTAATACTAATTAAAGACTAATATTAGTATTAGTCGTTCGTCAATCCCAATTCAAATATATATGAAATATATTACTGCTAGGATTCAACACATGAAAATATAGAAAAAAATGATTGATCATTCCATAAAATTAAATTAAGATATTGTATGAAACTAAAATTCCTTGTATTCTCATTTGAGAATGAAAGGGAAGATTTTTGATTTGAGAGCGTTCGAAGAACAAGAAGGTTTTTTGACCTACCTTTTAATTTTTCCCTCATAAAAAGAACTCAATCAAAATCGAATTTTCTAATCTACAAGAATGAAATGTTTGTTATGCTTAATATCTTTAGTTTAATCTGTATCTGTCTTAATTCTACCCTTTCTTCGAGTAGTTTTTTCTTCGGCAAATTGCCCGAGGCTTATGCCTTTTTCAATCCTATTATAGATATTATGCCTGTCATACCTGTACTATTTTTGCTCTTAGCCTTTGTCTGGCAAGCTGCTGTAAGTTTTCGATAAAATCTTTAATGCTCCGAAAAATTCATGATTTTTACGAAACAAATTTAATAAAAATTTATAAGATCTTATAAATTTTACATTATGAACCCTCCATTCGAAAATAGAAATTCTTGTTCTTGTATTATATTGAATAATCGCACGGTGATAAATTTTGATCAACTTATTTCCTCGTTCTGACCTTCCAGTAAACAAGGACTTTCTAAAGACCCCACAATACCAAATAATGGATATGACCAAAAATACCAAAAATTTTTGGTAATGAAGGAATCAGAATCTTGCTTTTCTTATTATTATTACATTACAAAAACAAAAAATTAGTAAAAATTACCTTTTTAAAGAAAAGACTTCATTTTCTTTTTGGTTTCTTTTTGGGGCACTATGTCAACATAGTGTATGTGATAAAAAATAGACAATCTATTTCCCTTTTCAAAAAAAATCTTGGAGATTGTGTAATGCTTACTCTCAAACTCTTTGTTTACACAGTAGTCATATTTTTTGTTTCTCTCTTCATCTTTGGATTCTTATCTAATGATCCGGGCCGTAATCCTGGACGTGAGGAATAAAAAAAAAAGATTTTGAAAGTCTGAAGCGATCGAGGGGAGCGGAGAGAGAGGGATTCGAACCCTCGGTACAAATAACTCGTACAACGGATTAGCAATCTGTCGCTTTAGTCCACTCAGCCATCTCTCCCAATTCAAATTGAAAATTTTTTATGTGGTGTGACAGGCGAAGTAAAAAAGATTTAAATTGAAAAACATTACTTCCTTGATTTTCATTTTGTAAGAAAAGTCCATTCCCCCGGCCAGTACTTAACCAGGCCGGGTTATTACATTACTTCTGATGAATCAATCATTTCATAGATCAAATGATTTCATTTTTTTTTTACTATATAAAATCAAAGATACTTGTTATTGAAGTTATTGAAGTAACAATAAAGACAATTTTTATCTCCATTCCAAGTGTAATTTCTTAGTATTAGTAATATAATACTATATAAATTACTATATACTATAAAATATACTATAAAATATGAAAATGAAAGAATTATTCAAATTAATAATTTATTATTTTTTATTATATTATTAGTATTTATTAATTAGTATTAAGTAGTATTTTGAATTAAGTAGTATTTTGAATTTTGAGTCTTTTTTATCAATTTAGTTAATTATTTAACTGGAAAAAAGCACATACAGATATTAAATTAAATAATATAATAGAAAAAATGAAACACACATATGTTATAACATATATAACATAACTCTTTTATTTGTTCAAGGGACATTGAACATTTAAGATCCAATTAATCCGAGTTTAAATTCAAAAATAGGTCAGTTGAAGGGAAAATAAAAAAAAAAAATGAGGAATTCCTCGTGGTTATAGCCCAGCTTCAATAATTCCTTCAATTTTGGACTGTCAGTAATGACTTATAACAAGTGAAAAATGAGACTTTTTGCTTTATTCTAACTTTATTAGAATTTGGTTATTTTAAAAAACTTTCTGTACTTCAACTTCAAGTGCCCCTGGTCGGGGAGGATGAAGTGTCAACGCTCAAGTTTTTTTGAGTCTGATGCTATTAAGATAGCATCTCATTCCTTTGTTCGACAAAAGGTATATTCATATATAATAATGAATATGAAGCGGGTATAGTTTAGTGGTAAAAGTGCGATTCGTTCAATTAATAACTTAAAAAGTTAAGGGGTCTTTCGGGTTTTTCATATTCCGATCAAAAAAAAACTTTATTTCCTAAAAAGAGTTTAATCCTTTTCCCCTCAATAGCATATTTGAGGAAAAATAGAAATTCTCGTGATTTGTATCCAAAGTTCAATTGAAATTGAATAAAAGGGTTTATAGAGTCACGAAGCATAATAAAAAAAAATTGGATCAAATCTTCCAATTAATAAATATAAGTAAAGGATCTATGGATGAAGATAAAAAACAAAAGTGCATTTCCAATCGTAACTAGATCTTAAATTTTTGTCTTGTATAAGCTAAGATTAAAGCCAAATAGCTAGAAAATGGTAGTTTTGGTTTACTAGAACCATCAGCATATTATTTTAGCTCGGTGGAAACTAAATAAAATTCTTTTCCTTAGGATCCCTCGAGTGGAAATAGGGAACGAAGTAACTAGATTAGACGGATTTGGGATAATAGAATCCCCCCTTCTCTAGAGGGATCATCTAGAAAGCGAGTGGCTTTGGGTGTCTTTAATAAGAAAAGCTGACATAGATGTTATGGATCTAATTTTTGTTTCTGGGAATACATCAATTTTCCATAAAGGAGCCGAATGAAACAAAATTTTCATGTTCGGTTTTGAATTAGAGACGTTAAGAATGATAAATTAACGTCGACTATAACCCCTAGCCTTCCAAGCTAACGATGCGGGTTCGATTCCCGCTACCCGCCCCATATTCCTTATTCTATATGCATCATCCATTCGAATATGCATTCTTTTTTTTTTACCTCCAAAAATTTTCATTGATTTTTATCAAAAAAAAAAAAAGAAAGGGAGAATGCGAAAGAATGAAATAGGAATGAAAAGCGTCCATTGTCTAATGGATAGGACAGAGGTCTTCTAAACCTTTGGTATAGGTTCAAATCCTATTGGACGCAATTTTTTTCCATTTATTTTTAAAGTGACGATACCAAGAAACCCCTTTTTGAATGATTTGAATCAGAAATAATTCGCAAGAATAACTCTTGTTCTAACAATAGAATTAGAGTTATAAATTTATGCTTGTTCCTCAAGTAGAAACAGTTCGGTGTGCTCCTGAATAGCTTCCTTCAAAAAGGTTTCCGCTTCCTCGGTGAATGTCTTGGTAGAAGATACAATTTCTTGAAATTGAGGTTTATTCTTTTTTA